CCGATGACTTACGCCTTACCATGGCGTTACTCTACCGCTGAGTTAAAAGGGCCCACTTGGTTTAACTCCCGAGTAAGTCACTCTAGGGATAAGATAGATCTATGTATATATATTATATATTAAGTACATTCAATAAAGTCATAAAGGCCGGCGGGCCGGTGGCCCGTTCCAGAAAAGAAATGATCAATTTCATTTTATTTATTCCGCGAGTATAGGGCAAGAATGGTTTGTTGGATTTGATAAATATCAATGCAACGAATTGTTTCAAGATCGATCCTAAATTACTTTTCTTTTATTTGACCCCTATATTAACTTGATTGATACATGTACCCACCAATTCGACATAGATCCAAATTTATCTTTATGAACCATTCATTCTAATCGCTATTATTATTCTATAAATTAAATGACGAATCAAAAAATTCTATGGAATCATGAAAAGCAGAAGGATCGGCGGATCTAGTCATTATATTGACAATTGCAAAAACTGTTCATACTATAAACATAGTATGATGACGGTCGAGCAGGCGTGCCCCCATCGTCTAGCGGTTTAGGACATCTCTCTTTCAAGGAGGCAGCGGGGATTCGACTTCCCCTGGGGGTAGGGATACTACGAAAGGAATTTGATTTGATTATGGATTATCAATAAGTCTAGAATTTACTCTTCTTGGGTCGATGCCCGAGCGGTTAATGGGGACGGACTGTAAATTCGTTGGCAATATGTCTACGCTGGTTCAAATCCAGCTCGGCCCAAAAAATTTGCAGACTCGCCATGAAATGATATACCCATTCGTTTTCTATAAATGCCCGGAAATAAAGAAAACTGTCGGCTATATCCCTCAACTTCTATTTATTCTATTCCTACCGCAATTTTGCTAATGATCTACATTCATACCAGAATCTGTAAGTCTAAAGTTTAAAGAAAAGCGGAAATAATAAAAAAAAAAAAAACAACCTTTTTTCTTCATTCAAAACAAAAATAGATTTTCAATCGATTTGACAATAGCAAAAGGATTGCTAGTGATTCCGATTCCTGATTCATGTCACCCTCACGAAAGTGCGTATTCGTGTGGATATCAATATATCACTCGCATCTATATTACAACACGGCGATTCGAAATAGAACTAAAATAAATGGTTTGAATGAAATCATAAGAATAATATATGCTATACAACTTCTTTCCGGGGGATTGTAGTTCAATTGGTCAGAGCACCGCCCTGTCAAGGCGGAAGTTGCGGGTTCGAGCCCCGTCAGTCCCGGCAGACCCGATAAATATTTAACTCATTTCCCTTTTTCTGTGAAAAAAGGGGACAGGGAGCAGAATTTCGTAGAACTTTATTTCTTTTTTTTTTCGCATTTCTCAGCAAAGAAATCCTGAAATTCCCATTACATCTACCAATCCCAATTGATGGGAGAGAGACATATGTGGATTAGTACAATTCTGAATTTATATATTCAGAATTGTACGAGGTGCCGTACTGGGTCGGACTTTTCGATTGTTTTCGATCCGTATAATGGAACTCTTTTCTTAAATACATTAATTTACCATCGTTACTCTGATAGAATACTTTTCGGATTAAATGAAGTTTTTTATTTTTGATTCCGATTGTGTGCAATCTCAATTATTAATTGGAAACAAATTATCTTATTCAAATTGTACACTCCACTTTTGATATATGTGTTCCAAAGAAAGAGGATATTCATTTAATAAAAGAAAGATTAAACAAGGATCCTGACCCTCTTAGCAAAAGAAAAGATCTTTTTTAGGCCCCCCCCCTCGGGAAGGCAAATAAATAGTGAATTGAATTTGATGGAATATTAGATTTTTTATACTTATACCGGGACTTTCATCTTTATCACACTTCTTTGTCTTCTAAGAAAATTAGATCATTAAAAGAACGGAGTTTAAAACTCAATTAACTTCTTTCCGTTTAACTTCTATTGTTTGGTTGGGTTTCTAACTACTAGAATAGAAGTGGAGAGGCGGTCAGATGATTGTATAAGGGAGGGGGCGGGGTTATGCTTATAGAAAATAAAGCATGGAAAAGAATGATAAATATAAAGAATTCTTGGTTGGATCGGGAATCCATTTTTTGATTCGGTATGGATAAAGGATCTTTCTATGTTATACTATTCAATTCTTGATGATGACTCCATTTGATAGCTTAGATATAGATATTGTTATTCATAATATTGAATATTGATTCGATTCAATATTATCGCGATGTAATTCAAATTTATCCCATTAAATTTAAAGGGCGAAAATTTTATCATTATCATCTCTATGGGATTAAATCCCGAGTTATTGCAAAGTAAAAAAAAGAAACAATGAGATTATGGAAGTAAATATTCTCGCATTTATTGCTACTGCATTATTTATTCTAATTCCGACTGCTTTTTTACTTATTATTTACGTAAAAACAATCAGCCAAAATGATTAATTTGAATGAAATTTGACTTCTTAGTTCTTATCAATGATTGAAGAAATAAAAAGCAATTCTAATTTCGCGTCTTAAATGAAATGATCGGGCTAGAATCAGCAGTATTCTATGAGATCCAACAGTATAGTATGTGGTAGAAAGAAATATATGAATCTTTCTACCATATACTAGATACTGTTTATTATGGTTATTATAGTGTATAAAGTTGTACTTTTATGGAGGCTTAATATAGATCAATCTAAAATATATTATATCTTCATCTATTTGATATTTGATTTGTAGGAATTCCATTCCATCCAATCTGAAAAAAATGGAAAAAGAAATCTTACTCTTACGATTTCTATTCGAATTCCGAGATTTCAGATTTTTTTATTTCGAATATGAATCCGGGAATTAGTTGAAAGAATCAAATTAACGAAGAAAAATGGTATAAGAAACCAAGTAATCCTTTTTTTTTTTGGCATTCCGAAGAAGTAATTGATTGAGCCGTTGACAGATGCTTCAAGGAGCTCTATGGGATGAGTATGGTAACTTTTGAAAAGGAGTAGTAAACGAAATCTTTATCTTTTAACTTTAACCATGATAGGAAATATGAAACAAGTCCATAAAACATAAATCAAATAAATTTCGAAAATAATAAAACAAGTGGTAAGTACACAATATGTGGCTCGCCCAAAGCAAGATCTTATTTTGCGTAGTATTTTATTGAGCAATCGCTATGTCTATGTTGTTTCTTATAAAACATATCTACTTAACTACTTTCTATTTGATTTGAACAGTAAAGAGGAAAACAAATAAAACAATTGATACACTACAGTTTGATTCCTCAACTCAATTAGTAGTACCCTTAGAGTCCACTTCTTCCCCATACTACGAGGGAAAGGGAAAATGTAAAGACTACCATTAACGCAGCCCAAGCGAGACTTACTATATCCATGTAAATTATGTCCCCTATCTCTATGAATATGAAGGAATTTTCTTGTTCACTAATAATAGGGGAATCAACGGTGCAGAGTCAAAAAAAGGAGGGTTCTGAGCCAACCCAACACTATTGATGAACCAATCCAATAAATCCACTTAGAACGGGTTCTTATATGATTTGATTTCAAGTAGAATCGGTAAACATTAAGCACAAGCAAAAGAAAATAGGCAGTAACACTCTTGGAAAATATCAAGGAAATGTTATTAATGGAACGTATAGAATAATAAAACCTACTGTATTGTTTCTTTTATTGCCTTTCGTCTTCATAAATAAAAAATCAAAATAAGATCATTATCCACCTCTATTTCTTATTGGAAATAATTTTTATTAAATGCCCGATCACTCAGAAACTCTTGCGAGTTTGGATACAAAGTATCTTTTGCCCTTTCCACCACGACTCCCTAATTCAAGACCCAGCCAGTAGATATTCCATTAGCAGGGGTAGGGCTATCAAGACTTCTCGCTTCCCTTCCACTCCACTACTAGTACTAGAATCTTTCTTTATTCAAGGGGGTTTACAATCTTATTAGAAAACAAACCTACAGATGCTTAGAATCATGTAGTCCCCCCCCCCGCTTCTGCCGGTGCTGGGGAAGAATTCATCGAGTTATATCAGCGGAACAGAGTAAGGAATTTTGTTTGGATTCTTTTGTTGATCAGGCGGCACCCGGATTTGAACTGGGGAAAAAGGATTTGCAGTCCCCCGCCTTACCACTCGGCCATGCCGCCAACACGATACAATACTTAAAAAAACTTCCCCTTTTGTTTCTATTAAAAAATTCAATGTGGATTTTCAGTTACAAAAGCCAAAATCCCGCACAAATTGGAACCATTAACTATTGGCTGTGAATTCATAAAAAATTCTTAGATTTGAATTTCAAATTGTGTTTCTTAATAACATAAGAAAATCCAAATTGCTGTATAACTAATCAGTATTGAGATTCTTTTCATTTTCAATAAAAAGCCCTTCCTTTTTAATTTCAATTATAACAGCAATTGTGGGTATATGTAAACCCCAGAACAGAAATTGTTATGTCGATATCTAACCAGGTATCTTATTTATTGATATGATACCGATAGTAAATTAGCGTGCTTCCATTTTTCATTGAATATAAAATAGAAATTTTGATAAAGCACGACCCCAAAATATAAGGGATTCTCTATGTTTAATAAATACAACTCTTCCTACGTACTTCATTACATATATATTTTACGAATTTTACTAAAAAAAAGTAAAAATATCTCCCTTCTCTGCGAACCATTCATTTTTTGAACAATGGAATTCGCGAAAAAAAAATCCATATTTTTTATTATTTTGTCTTTTCTTTATCTCAGCGAACCGATCAAATCTTGAATCCATTTTTTTCTGATATCCAGTCGGGTTGGAATATGTAATATCATAATAATGGTAAAAATGGAATCGCCTTTCTTTTGATATTCTATAACAAAGCTCCCTAATATAAAATATAAGTATATTATCGATTTCAATTCCTTTTCATTTGTATCTGTTGTCCAATTTGAAAAGAAAATTTTCTTTATTCCTCCGCGCATACATATTTCATACATTACATATATA